ATATTAATCCGGGCCCCATATATTCATTGGCGACCCCGATCAATTGGGGGGGCCAGTATATTAATTGGACCGATCCAGCCCCAGTATATTAATTGGGGACCGATCCAAACTATTCTTAGACCGAAGGCCCTACCACTAATCCGGCTAGCTAGTGAGCGGTTCTTGGGAAGCAGGCCGGGCCCTGGGCATCCCCGCTACGCAAGCTGCATTGTTCGCCACCAGCAAAAGAAAAGAGAGTCAAGGCCGCAGGATACAAGCATAGTGGTCTAATGACAAGGGCCGACGACGGAAGCTCGGGACGGAGCCGTATGACGCGAGAGTCTCACGTACGGTTCCCTGAGAAGGGAGTGGCTACCCACTGGAGCTTCGACCAACCACCACCACCGGTCAATTCCGCTTTGGGGCCACCCCTTACTCTACCATTATTATAGGGGTATGGGGTTCGAGACAAAGAAAGATCAAGGCAGCATATCAGTTTTTCCTATATACTTCACTTGGATCCGTTTTTATGCTATTAGCTATTCTGTTGATTCTTCTCCAAACAGGAACGACCGATTTACAAATATTATTAACCACAGAATTTAGTGAGCGGCGCCAAATCTTTCTATGGATTGCTTCTTTCGCCTCTTTCGCCGTCAAAGTGCCTATGGTACCAGTTCATATTTGGTTACCCGAAGCCCATGTAGAGGCACCTACGGCTGGATCCGTCATCTTGGCAGGAATTCCTTTAAAATTGGGAACCTACGGGTTTTTAAGATTTTCAATACCCATGTTTCCCGAAGCGACACTTCGTTCTACTCCTTTCATTTATACTCCAAGCACTATTGCAATAATATATACTCCCTCGACCACTTCAAGACAGATCGATCTTAAGAAGATCATTGCCTACTCCTCAGTAGCCCATATGAATCTGGTGACTATTGGTATGTCTAGTCGGGCGGCGGCCGTTAGGTCACCTATTTTGAGTTATGAACACACAAGCAAGGCCAAAACATGTGTGCCGGGCGTGCGACCCATCAACCTACTAGCAATGGGGGAGAAAACATAGCATGTCGCAACAAAAGCGTCGACCAGTATACTTATAGGGGGGACCGATCCATTCTATTGCAAGGAGACGGGAGGCGACCTCTAGGTGCGACTAAAAGGCCAGGCGCCTGTAGGTTTTCGGGTGAGGCGATCCAGTACACTTATACCTAAGGGGACCGAAGTGAGGCGAGCGAAGTGAGCGGGAGGTACAAAAACGAAAGCCCTTAGCGCCCCGGGACGGGAATGGGGGACGGCCCTACGCGCAGACAGCAGCAACACCGGCTCTACGAATCTTTCTGTTGGCTTTCCCGTGAATAAGAATTCATTGTTGGGCGCGGTGAAGCGAGCGCTTCTAGCTGTTTCGCTTTCTTCTTTCTTATTGTGGCGGCTATTATGTATGGCGTGGCGGAAATGAACGAAAAGAGCGAGAGAAAATGAATCGATTGATAGATGGCCTGATCTGTTCTGATAGATCGAAAGAGTAGGGGGATAGAGAAGTCCATTCTTTTTCTATCTATTGACAACTCTCTATTCTGGATCCATCAGAAAGAAAGATCTATGTATCCGATAGAGTCTACATCGTATGTAGAGCGCCCAAGCGCTTTTTGGGCCAGCTCAGTTCTCTTATCCATCGGTCCAATGCACTGGGCTCATCTCATGGAGGTGCTTGCGAAAATGTAGTTGTGTTGTTGTTGTTCGCCGCAATTAATATACTGGGCATTCCCCAGCATCATCCCACACAGAAAGAGCGCGGAGCCCCGGCCCCGGGTCCGCTAACGTAAAGCGAGGAGTTGAGCCTGAACTGGCGAACCGAAGTCACTTTCGTAACCATACTACCTACAGCTAACACGTGTCCAGTCCAGCGGGAACACGCAGCGCAAACAAACGTGAGCCGCTATACCGAATCCCCCGCTGGCCATCGGGGACCGAGTGGTAAGGCCATGATCTGCAGGGGAACGGATCACTCATTCTTCTATTGGGGACAGGTGCACGAACGACAACTCCAAACGTCACACATCCGCCGCCTACCGTTTAGGTGGCACCAGCGAGATCCAGCTAAGGTAAGGAACTTCGTGTCGCGGCTGCTCCACTCCGCTGCGGTCTCTTGAACTGCACTTCGTTGCCTTCCCGCGCGCGAAGCGAATGGGCGCTGTGCCGTGGGTCAGTTTCGGGGCGGAGAGAGACATACCATAAGAATGATTCATTTGGATCGACGAGCCATTTCGTGAATCAATGGAATGTCTGTCTATCTATATCTATTCTTTCTTTATATGACGGGCCATATATATAACATTTATGGCATGATATGATCGCGCCTAGTAGCCACATATCATCTGCGCTCAATATGCGGGATTCTTGTTGGATCAGATCTTTCGCTTTGACTAAAGCTTTTGGACCTAGCGAAAAGGACTCTGACCTGACGCCTTCGCGCAAGCAAGCGCGAGAGAAACAAGCAAAGTAGAAGCTTTGCCAGAAGCAAGACGAGGAAGCGGACGTTAAGCTTCGCTTCCCCCGACCTACTACAATACAACAGTCGCGACCATGAAAAAAAAGGCCTTTTTCCGGGCCTATTAGTTTAAGGGCTGCTCGCCCCCTACTCTGAAAATCAAAGGGCGGATTCAAAAGAAAGGCGCCAGTATATTAATTGGAGACCCCGATCAATTGGCCAGTATAAACATTGGTCTTAGACAACTAACATCCAGCATAAACATTGGCGCCTAGTATACCAATTCCAAACTATGAAATCGCCAGTATATTAATTGCGGCGGGACGCTGTTCGATTGCTGTATATTGCGGATGGCTCTCTATCATAGTTGCAAGGGCTTAACTGCGCCTTAACTACTTAAGTAGCAAACCAAAGGCAGCTTTCGGTTTCATAAGGTAAGGGGGGCTGTTCACTACAAGCTATCAGCGCTATCTTAGATTGAACGGCAAAGATTTTTAGTCGCCCAAAGATACTAGGGCAATCTGCGGGTTTCAGCTGATAACGGAATAGTGTTCGTGTCCAAAGGTAAAACAAAAAAGAAGCGCCTAGCTTCTAGAGTTCGCTTCTTTTCTCAGGCCGGAGAAGGGCAACTACGGATTGATCGCCTTTGTTTTATATTCAATACAAACTACAACTACACCAAAGCGTCACCTTCAAAAGCCCTCCAGTGGGGCAAGTCGGAGAGTATACTTAAAAGAAAGCAAGGGCGCAGCCCACTACATAAGCCGGAGAAAGCTCTTCAAGCTTCCCTTCATTCGCTTCGCGGGAGTCGCACACAGCACATAGCTGGAAGTCAGAGGGCCCGTACTACCTGCCTAACCCAGTACTATCTATTCTGAGGGACCGTAGAACGGAAAGCGCCTTCTAATCGGCAGAAGGGAAGGGGCCTATGTATTTGCATGACCTCTGCAGATTTGACTCTACCTACACCCCGGTCGCCTAGCGGTCCTGCCATCACGCTGCAGAACGAGAGCTCGTGTGGAACCTTGGATTTCTGGCAGCGGTGGAACGTAACAAAATATTACGGCCGCGTAGGGGCCTACGGGGAACTCCGCCAAAATATGGGCACCCTCCCTTGTTGGTTGTCTCCTACGGTCGCCTATGGTCGCAGTTGGACCTCGTCCCGAATTAATATACTGGCGGTCGCCTTCTCTTGTCGTGGAAGGACTTCCGCCTGTGGTGTGGTCCAACCCATGGAAAACCCTCATCCCCCCATTGCTCAGTGCTCCCTGCAGCTTTGCTGGGCCGCGTGGACGCGGGCTTCTATAAGAGAATGAGAAGTTCTCTCTTAACAAGAAAACGCGAACCGCGCGGAGCCTACCCGAGTTCGTTTTCTGCCGCCACTGGGTGGCCGCCGGGGAAACACAGCCCAGCCCCCTCTCGGGAAAGGGGGGTCCAACAAGCACTTGCAGCAGAGGGTGGCCCACAAGCACCCGGCCCGCCCCCTTCTTATTCTGTAAAGCCGACCTCTTTAGTGCTGACGCAGTGCGCGCGTAGATAAGGAAAGCAAAATCCCAGTGGGGGGGGCCGGTGCCTTTTTTTTACGGCCTAAACTCCTCCGTCAGCCGTGGGGAACTACTGCCTCTGAGGCGGGGGAGGCGACCTCTAGTGAGCTTCAGGCCAGTATATTAATTAGGGCCGGTTTACACCCAGTATATTAATTATCGCCAGTATATTAATTGCGGCGACAACTAACCCTATATTAATTGGGTCGCTTCGACCTTGCGGGAACTTAGACCGATCCAGTATACTTCGAGGGCCTACCTATCCCGATAGGACCCCGGGAGCAGTTGATAGGTTCCAGGGCAGAACTTCTGTACGTGATCGTAGTATGTCACGCCGTCTCGTCCTCGCAGCATCGAAGAGTACCTATGCACTATGTTCCGGTTCACTGATCAGGAAGATAGAGTTGGGGTGGGGGTCTACGATGTGATACTATAACCCGGGGAGAAAGATGCGCAACTCAAAACGGAAGCAGGAACCGTGTTGTAAAAAATGTCGGGGGTTACAGATCTCTGAGACTACCATCGATCCGACAGAGCGGAACGACCAGAAAATTTTTGTTAGAAAGCCGTATGATAGGTGGTAACTATCTTGTACGGTTCGGGGGGTAATCGGCGTACTCCGATCAGTGGGGGGAATATTTGGCTCTATCGAACATACAGGGAATTGGAGGTAGCATTCTACCGATGTCAAGTCATGGACTGGTTCCTCCAGCCCTTTTTCTATGTGTTGGTGTTCTATATGACCGACATAAGACTCGACTTGTTAGATATTATGGAGGTTCAGTGAGCACCATGCCGAATCTCTCTACCATTTCCTTCTCTTCCACTTTGGCCAATATGAGTTCACCTGGTACTAGCAGCTTTATAGGGGAATTTCCAATCTTAGTAGGAGCTTTCCAAAGAAATAGCTTAGTAGCCACATTAGCAGCGCTTGGGATGATTTTAGGCGCGGCGTATTCCCTTTGGCTATATAATCGTGCGGTTTCTGGGAATTTAAAACCCGATTTCCTCCATAAATTCTCCGATCCAAATGGCAGAGAAGTTTCCATATTTCTACCTTTTCTTGTTGGAGGGGCGACCGTCTGTTGAACTACCAAAAAAGGGTAAACCAATGTGATCATGACATTGTAGGTGCTTGCGATGGGACGGATGCGACTTCCCTCATCAGTAATGGGTGGCATAGCCCGTAGCAGAAGTCCCCTTTTTTGATCCATTTCTTTATTACCCGGGCCCGGGTGGGACCGAGAGAAGGACGGGGGGCGACCATGCATGGCACTTATCGACCGTGTCTCCGAGGGACAGTTGAACGAGCGACTCATGAATGCAGCCGGGTCGGACGAGCCAATAACTCGAACGCGTTCGGTCCGTTTTTTGAGCAAGAATCACAGCGCCTTCACCATGATACGGACTCCAAGTTCTTATGGCAGAGCACGAGGAGTTTCCTTCAATATGATGATGGGAATGGAAACCAGAAGCACGACCGGGGTCTTCGTGGTCCGAGATAAGACTTATATATCAGTCACAGTAACTAAAGCATGAGACTTTTTTGTAGTACCGGTGAACCAGATGGCCGAGGGAATCTGGGACGGAGGACTCGTAATATCTCTATAGATCTGGCAAAAGCGAAAGACCCCCTAACGTCAGGGGCTGACCGCTGAGCTCACTCTGGCCTCGCAGGGCGGGCCAGAGTGGGTGCGAGCTGTAGCTGCCATAGCTTATGGCTAGAGCAATGGGAGGGGGCCCCAGCAGAGAGAACAGTAAGGATAACGAGCGCTCCGCCCGCTTGGCGGGCGGCAGGAGCTGCGGGCAAGTGCTTGGTAGGCCAACAGCCCAGTGAACCGGGCGGGGCACTCGACGAAAGAGGGGCACACTGAGCAAGTACGAGAAATTGGCCCCGCTCCGCTTTCTTAAAAAAAAAAGCAAGGTAGCGTAGCTGTATACTTACTACTCTGAAAATCAAAGGGCGGATTCAAAAGAAAGGCGCCAGTATATTAATTGGAGACCCCGATCAATTGGCCAGTATAAACATTGGTCTTAGACAACTAACATCCAGTATATTAATTGGCGCCTAGTATACCAAGTCCAAACTATGAAATCGCCAGTATATTAATTGCGGCGACAACTAACCCTATATTAATTGGGTCGCTTCGACCTTGCGGGAACTTAGACCGTCGGGGCTCGCCCCCGGTCAATATTAGATCAAACAATAGGGGACCGATCCAGTATATTAGCACTTACCTTTTTCTTTTTTCAAGACAATAGGTGCTTGCGATGGTACTGTTCCCTACCGAGACAACGGACACTCTCAACGGATCCTCCACGCGCTGGGCATACCATACCTCTTCCGTGCGTCTTTCTGGGAACAACAGGCGCCCGGAGGAAGGCCGACCCGCCCAGGTAAGGTTCTTCATACGAGAGTGAGTCGAATCTGTTTCCGTTCTTGGTTTGGTTCGGGCCCCTCTCAGGGTCTTCGAGCGCGCGGCACCTCTCGATCTTTTTCGTATAAGGGAAGGAGTCTAAATCAATGGACATTAATGAACCATCATTGATGGACGTTGCACATGACACGATCAATTTGACTCGACGGCGCTAATACTAATAGAAGTAGCGTACTCTCCGTCTAGCGAAGGGGACCGAAGGAGACCGAAGCATGAGGCGAGCGAAGTGAGCGGGAGGCCTCCTAGGTATCATAGGCGCCTTGTTAGTTGTCACCTTGCGGGAACTTAGACAACCGGGAGCTCCGACAACCAACAAGGGAGCCTTAAACAAAATCAAAGGCCTTCCCCTATTTCTGCATTTCTTTCTCTATTTGGCCCGCCTCATGAAAAATGAGAGTCCTCCTGATTCGAAGTAACTACGAAAGGGTCGGTCAATAGCATAGCTCTTTCTTTCCCGGGTCTCCTGGCCTTCGCATTCCTAATCCGGTAGGGGGCTTTGTTTGCCCCAGCTTGGCGAATCGCATCCCCGCGCCGCCCATTACCGTTCTCGCGAAGTCTTTGCAACGACTGGGAAACCAGTCTACGAAGCGAAGCCTATTGCCACGCCGACCATCAAATACGAGACCTTCGAAAATCTTTGATGGAATGGCCCAAGGCGCGATGCGTTCCATTTGTACGAATCGCGAACATACCACGCACGACCGGACGTAGAGCCAAAGAACTGGCGGACGGGGCCGGATCCTAAAAGTAGAGTCGCTACGCACCTAGTGCACCAACCACGTGGCCAGTATATTAATTGGGGCACTCAAAGACCTGGCGAATGATGGCCCACTCCACCCAAGAGCGCTTATGTCATATGGGAACTAATGGACAATCCTTATGATTTTGATATCCGGTAAAAAAAATAAGAATCAAAGTCCAGGTTGGTTGGTGAGCCTAGTGATAGGAGACTATCTAGCTTGGTTCGGAGAGCACTTGTTGGGTTAAAGATTTGTTTTTTGCAAAATGTTACGGCCTAAATGCTGAACTATTGACCCTACTTGTTCGGATGGGTGTTCACCCCAAAGTGTTCTCGGACTGCATGCATACATCCGTAAGTAACTTAGTGCAACATGGCAAATTTCATTGAGAGGAATCAGCAAAGAAAAGAAAAACGGGTCTTAATGAATTTGTATTTGAGAGATTGTCCTCGGGCTGAGGAGTGTCCACATGAGTTCGTTGAGGTGTCTACACGCCTGCGGCCCTCTTTTCTATTCTGTCGAGAGTTCGGATTGCTCCACCTAAGTAGAACGAAAAAGAGGCGACCTCTTCTTTTATCATACAGATCTTACGTGAAGCCCTTAGCTCGCCAGTCGAAATGGGACAGCAACACTCGAGATGCCGGGCCTATTGATCAGATCATACGAGATCTCACCCCACATCTCTATCCATTAAACGGAAGACAGGACGCCAAAGCAGACTCCAGAGCGGGAAGCGCGGGTAAGGTCAACTACTTATTGTATTACAGTATTACACAAAGGAGCTCACTCAGGAAAAGCCACTTATTGGGCTGGAAGAACGGGCAAAGGCGCCCATAGGATCTGTTGATACCAATGTTTATACTGGGCCCTAACCTTAAGAGAGATCCGGGGCCTCACCTGTCAGTACAGGAAGGTGGGCAGAGATGGTATGGAAATCCTAACAAACCGAAGACGCGGATGCAGCAGAACCAAGCTCCTAGGATTGAAAACCTTCTAGGAAATAAAATAGGGGGGACCTCTTGAATAAGTCAACATTGCATAACCTATCTCCGTACTGTACTGTGAGAAAGACCTCCTTAAGAAGACGGGGGCAGACCGCACAGAAGAAGAAGTCATAATGGGGTAGGAAGAGGTAAACTAACCGCTAGTCTTTGTATTTCAAGTGTCCTCAATTGTCCGCCTCTGAATGGCTTTGTCAGAGCTTTCTGTCGTTCCGTTCCCTCAGGTCTTGGGGGAGTAGAGCTGCTTCTTTCTGAAAGGATTCGAACACGTGTAATTTTTAATAGGTTTGAAGAAAATTAAATAACATGATGAGATTTCTCACTATTGTACATTTCATTTTTCTCAACTACAATTCAAAGAAATATCTAAGATCAGGCCAATGTTTATACTGGGCGAACAACAAACCACCACCACTATAGACAGACTATGCAACTCGGAGGAACTGGACCTTGCGCCAGTATATTAATTGGCCTCCATCTCTTCTATTATAGTCAATAGATCGCCACCTTACCTTTCTAGTAACGTCGGAATGCGCAGATCAGTTAGTTCATGCAGAGGGAAGCTGAACACGAAGCACGAGAGAAATCTCATAGAGCTTCACATAGAACAAAGAAAATCTCACTTCTGATTGCTAAATAATTTAGAATTCGGCCTATTGACAATCTCTTTAAAACGAGAATTCTGTTTCGACAGCGGGCCACCCGGCCGATAGGAGGTTTCACCAATCAGTCTGTTATGGGAAGCGAAGGTACACCAGGTGCGTAGCGGGAGGCCCCAATAGACCTGGCGAAAGAGAGGGTAGCGAAGTTCTATTTGTAGCAGTCCAGGATGGAAGTCATCTTTAAGATTCCTGGTATTAGTTAGGTACCAAATTTTCTATATTGATTTCACACTCGTTTTATTGAGTTCGGGGACAAAGCGAAGGTGCGTAGCGTCGCTGATCGCAATAGATGTCTAGAAGCACGAGTCAAACCCGAAGTCTTCCTTTAGGGCAGTCCCGTACCCTATCAATCGGCCATATAGGAGTGAAAAGAAGTGCAACCTTCACCAGATACCTGAGATTCCGATTCCATGTCCGGGCTGAATTACCCAATATTCCTTGTCAGATTCGTGAAATCATGTACAAACTTCATACATTAAAATATGCTCACTCTAATCAACTAAAATAGAGAAAGATCAATGGAAAATCCGTGGCTGCTCATGCCAAATCGAATGACCCGGCTGCTTACGAAGTCTCAAAGCCAGAGGACTGGGAAACAACTATTTCCTTTCGCCATGTAGTCCTAAACTAATATACTGGGTGAGGTCGTTATTCATAAAGAAATGAGGCGCAAATCGTGACTAGTCTGACTTGACCTACTCGTTACTGTTCGACAATTGGAAACAGCCCCAGTGCATATTTCCTTGCCAATCTTGGTTGCATGAAATCTATGTCTCCTGGATCCTCGTTTCGCTGTTAGCATAGGTCAGGTGACTCCTCCACGCCTCTGTGATCCCTATTAATACTCCCCGAATGTTTATAATAGTTTGGGACTTGGTATACTAGGCGCCTCGTCAATCTAATAGATCGCCAATGTTTATACTGGGTGCATATTTCCTCATCGAGTAACCGATAGAAAGCCCTGTTTGTTCGATCGATAAGCGTAAGATAGGGTTTTGGGCAGAGCTTTTTAGATCTCCCCCTCCCAGTATATTAATAGGGCTTCTATTGAAACTGCTGATTCTGTTTTCGGTTGGTTCAAAGGAAGGGACATTGTTCACAAGTTTGCTTTTTTGAATGGATTTCGTGGTTCCTATATTGGT